AGTATTGGATTGGAACCAAGAACAAAATGGTTCTATAGAGGGGGTTCGTGCTTCTTTTGTTGAAATAAAGACAAATGATCTAATTTGCAATTTCATAAGAATTGAGTTAGTCAAGTCCCCTATTTCGTATACCGGAAAAAGAAATTGTACGGTGGGTTCAGGATTGATTAACCATAATAGATTAGATTACACCAATATTAATCCGTTTTATTCCAAGGCAAAGATTCAATTACTTACCAAACATAAAGGAACTAGTGGTACGTTGTTGAATCAAAATAAGGAATGCCAATCTTTGAAAATTTTGTTATCATTCAACTATTCTCGAATTGGCTCATTCGATGGTTTGAAATATAACAATGTGACAAAAGAATCAATTAAAGCGGGTCCTATAATTCCAATTAGGAATTCGTTAGGCCCCTTAGGTACAGTAGTACTCAAAATTTCGAATTTTTATTCATCTTGCCATTTAATAACTTATAATCAGATTTTGTTAAAGAAATATTTGTTACTTAACAAATTTAGTCAGACTTTCCAAGTACTTAAATATTTTTTAATAGATGAAAAAAGGGGGATTTATAATCCCGATCCGTGCAGTAACATTATTTTGAATCCATTCGATTTAAATTGGTGTTTTCTCCACCAGGATTTTTGTGATGAGACGTCCACAATTATTAGCCTTGGACAATTTTTTTGTGAAAATGTATGTCTATTCAAATACGGATCACAGAAAAAATCTGGTCAAGTTCTAATTGTTCATGTTGACTACTTAGTAATAAGATCAGCCAAGCCCTATTTGGCTACTCCAGGAGCAACGGTTCATGGTCATTATGGAGAAATCCTTCACGAGGGAGATACATTAGTTACATTTATATATGAAAAATCAAGATCTGGTGACATAACACAAGGTCTTCCAAAAGTGGAACAAGTGTTAGAAGTGCGTTCGATTGATTCAATATCGATAAATCTCGAAAAGAGGGTTAAAGGTTGGAATGAACGTATATCAAGAATTTTTGGAATCCCCTGGGGATTCTTAATTAGTACGGAGCTAACCATCGCCCAAAGCCGTATTTCTTTGGTTAATAAGATTCAAAAGGTTTATCGATCTCAGGGGGTACAGATCCATAATAGACATATAGAGATTATTGTCCGTCAAGTAACATCAAAAGTGTTGGTTTCAGAAGATGGAATGTCTAATGTTTTTTCACCCGGGGAGCTAATTGGATTGGTGCGAGCCGAACGAGCAGGGCGTGTTTTGGATGAAGCGATCTGTTATCGAGCAATCTTATTGGGAATAACGAGGGCATCTCTTAATACTCAAAGTTTCATATCCGAAGCTAGTTTTCAAGAAACTGCTCGAGTTTTAGCAAAGGCTGCTCTACGAGGTCGTATTGATTGGTTGAAAGGCCTGAAAGAAAATGTTGTTCTAGGGGGAATTATACCTGTTGGGACCGGATTCAAAAAATTAGTGGATCATTCAAGGCAACACAAAAACATTCATTTGGAAATCAAAAAGAAAAATTTGTTTGAAGGAAAGATGAGAGATATCTTATTTCACCATAGAGAATTTTTTAGTTCTTGCGTCCCAAACAATTTTCATGAGACATCAGAACAATCATTGACACGATTTAATGATTCCTAAAAGGAGACTCGTTTTTTTATATTATAATTTAATTATCTGGTCCAATTTTCCTATTTGATTGATAATAAAGATCATAATGAATTAAAAGGAATTAATGGTTTTGATCGTGTATCAACGGTCAATCCTCGATAGAAAGTTCCATCGGAACAATTATTTATTTCAGATACCTCGTCTCGTTGTTTAAAAAAAAAAAACAACGAGCAAGTATGGGGAAAAATGACAAGAAGATATTGGAACATTAATTTGGAAGAAATGATGGAAGCAGGAGTTCATTTTGGTCATGGTACTAGGAAATGGAATCCTAGAATGGCACCTTTCATCTCCGCAAAACGTAAAGGTATTCATATTACAAATCTTACGAGAACTGCGCGTTTTTTATCAGAGGCCTGTGATTTAGTTTTTGATGCAGCAAGTAGAGGAAAACACTTTTTAATCGTTGGTACAAAAAATAAAGCAGCTGATTCAGTAGCATCCGCTGCAATAAAGGCTCGGTGCCATTATGTTAATAAAAAATGGCTTGGTGGTATGTTAACGAATTGGTCCACTACGGAAACGAGACTTCAAAAGTTCAGGGATTTAAGAGCCGAACAAAGGATGGGGAAACTCAACCGTCTCCCAAAAAGGGATGCAGCAATGTTGAAGAGACAATTATCCACCTTGCAAACATATCTGGGTGGGATCAAATATATGACAGGGTTACCTGATATTGTAATTATCGTTGATCAGCAAGAAGAATATACGGCTCTTCGAGAATGTGTCATTTTGGGGATTCCGACGATTTGTTTAATCGATACAAATTGTGACCCAGATCTCGCAGATATTTCGATTCCAGCCAACGATGACGCTATCGCTTCAATCCGATTGATTCTTAACAAATTAGTATCCGCAATTTGTGAAGGTCGTTCTAGTTATATAAGAAATCCTTGATTATTATTAATAATCATAAGATAGATAAGTCAATTACTTCAGAAAACTTCACAGATTTTATTTATTGGATCGGTTGCTATTCCTGGATTAAAAAAAAAAAAGAAAAAGTACTCGGATTGGGGATATTATGTGATTACTTAGTATCCTAAATATACGATTAATGATTAAAATACGATTAATGATTAAAGTGGGTCAGTTAAGAAAGAGATGGTTGAATCAAAATAATTTTTTTTAAGTTCAATTTCTGTCAGAGGACAATATGAATGTTATACCATGTTCCATTAACACATTCAAAGGGCTATATGATATATCGGGTGTAGAAGTAGGCCAACATTTATATTGGCAAATAGGAGGTTTACAAGTCCATGCCCAAGTACTTATCACTTCTTGGGTCGTAATTGCTATCTTATTAGGTTCAGTTACCATAGCTGTTCGGAATCCACAAACCATTCCGGCCGACGGTCAGAATTTCTTCGAATATATCCTTGAATTCATTCGGGACTTGAGTAAAACTCAGATTGGAGAAGAATATGGTCCTTGGGTTCCCTTTATTGGAACTATGTTCTTATTTATTTTTGTTTCTAACTGGTCAGGTGCTCTTTTACCTCGGAAAATCATACAGTTACCTCATGGGGAGTTAGCTGCGCCCACGAATGATATAAACACTACTGTTGCTTTAGCTTTACCCACGTCAGTGGCATATTTTTATGCTGGTCTTACAAAAAAAGGTTTGAGTTATTTTGGGAAATACATTCAACCAACTCCAATACTTTTACCAATTAACATCCTAGAAGATTTCACAAAACCTTTATCGCTTAGTTTTCGACTTTTCGGAAATATATTGGCTGATGAATTAGTAGTTGTTGTTCTTGTTTCTTTAGTACCTTCAGTAGTTCCTATACCCGTCATGTTTCTTGGATTATTCACAAGCGGTATTCAAGCTCTTATTTTTGCAACTTTAGCCGCGGCTTATATAGGTGAATCCATGGAGGGTCATCATTGACTAGCTTTCTAAATTGTTTTTTTTTTAAACCCTGGAGTTCAATTTAATATAATCGACTTGGCGAGAAATCATAATAGATAAAATTTTGATATATGGTATAGAGTCGTAGCAGGAAAGATGTACGATATTATTTATTTAATTTAATTGTAAAAAAATCTTAGGAAAAAGATCTAGATCTTTTTCCTAAGATTTTGGCTTATTTATATTATAGACTTCTCCAATTTATAAATATTGTATTTATATTTTATTTGTTTTTGTTTTGTTATTTCTATTTGTTTAGTTAATTACAATATTACAACAATTTCAAATTTAAATAAGAATTGTTATCTTTTTACGACGTAAGACTAAAAAAAGCTAGTTTAGCTTAGGAAAATGAAACTGGACATATGTAATAAATAGTTATAAGTCTGTCCAGCCCACGCATATGGTTCAAAAAAAGTAATTCTAGAATCATATTCAATAGGCGGTTTACGTTATGGAAGAAACAAATGTATATGTGATATTAGAAATTCACTAGTTATAGTGAGGCTCTTTTATCTTATTCTTATATAATATTTATTTTCTATTTCACAGCTCACTGCACTTAGATGGGATTCCAATAGAAAGTCCTTCTGCTTTGTCTGTGATTGGGGATTGAACAAATAAACAGATGAACTCTGAACTCAAGGATTTAGAAGAATAAAGAATGAAGAATTGAATGAAAAATAAGTTTAGAATAAAGAAATGCAATGACTAGAATCATATGCATCTAGATTTACAAAAACTCCATCATGTATAAGAACAAAAAACGAGATTTCGAAGTATTTCTGTATTTCTGATGATTAATTGGTTGATTGTATCATTAACCATTTCTTTTTTTTTTGTGTGAGGAGCTTAGCTTACCATGAATCCACTGATTTCTGCCGCTTCTGTTATTGCTGCTGGATTGGCCGTAGGGCTTGCTTCTATTGGACCTGGGGTTGGTCAAGGTACTGCTGCGGGTCAAGCTGTAGAAGGTATTGCGAGACAGCCAGAAGCAGAGGGTAAAATACGAGGTACTTTATTGCTAAGTCTGGCTTTTATGGAAGCTTTAACAATTTACGGACTGGTCGTGGCATTAGCACTTTTATTTGCGAATCCATTTGTTTAATTCTATAAGAAAAGTACGTAATGTACTTTTTTTTTTGACTTAGACTCGCCATTTGTTTTTTCGAATTATATCAACATTTCACCCTAACAATTACTTATTCGTTGAGAGAATACCTCCGGGAAGGACGGATTTTAGGATTAGTAATTAGCGGATCCTCTCGCTTTCTTCCTTCCCGTTTTTAGTTCTTAGTATAATGGAAACCTTTTTTTAGGATGCGTTGCAACGCAACAAACGAGGTATTTTGCAATTGGCATAATACCCAGGACCGAACCCAACCCAATAAGTATCTTCTTGGAAACTGGAAACTTGAATTTAATTAATTTAATTAGAATAAAAAAATAAGAAATAAGATTTCATTATAAAAAAATGAAAAATAATAAATTAAATCAAATAAATGAATCTATTCCCAATAAAAAATCCCATAACATAAAAAAGGGAAATCAACAAAAAAGGGGAGGGCGAAGTGATACAAAAAGAACTCTGTTCTTTGTTAGTCCTATCTATAAGAGGAGAGTATATGAAAAGTGTAACCAATTCTTTTGTTTCCTTGGGCCACTGGCCATCCGCCGGGGGTTTGGGGTTTAATACCGATATTTTAGCAACAAATCCAATAAATCTAAGTGTAGTACTTGGTGTATTGATTTATTTTGGAAAGGGAGTGTGTGCGAGTTGTGTATTTCAAAAATAGGTTGGATCCAACCGGCTGCACTTTATTTTTTATTTTTTTATTTTATTTTTATAAATAAGGATAAAATAAATAGGATAAAAAGTGTGCATGATCTCGACGAATTACTTCTGAATAAATTAAGTAATCATATGTAAGAACCATAGCATTTCGTAATTCATTGGTACATTGACTTTGATTCTCTATCAACCAATAATGTGGGACCTTTAACATGGTTAAAGCTAAACTGTTTGAAGTCCAGGCACAACAAACATGGTACTCTTTCTACCACTATGTTAGTACTAAGATGGTTTAAAAATAAAAAATGCATAGTTGCTAATTTATCCGATATAGAACACTCATATCGATAAAATAATTTGAACCATTTCCTAAGGAAAAAAAGGCACCTCCTTTTTTATTCAATGCTGAATAGACAACCTATGTTATGTATAGAATGAGAATTTTTGGATTTGAATATTGAAGGAATATTGAATAAATAAAACTAACTAAAAGAAAACTAAATCTAAAAATAAAATAAAAAATAACATAACAAATAGAAATAAAAAATAAAGAAACAACTTTGCTGACAATTAATTATAGATTTTTTGTCTGGTCAGAAGAGTCCTCCGAATAAACTCTGGTCTTGTATAAGATACATTTTAATATCTTTGAATACGAACAGAAAAGAGAGGGTAGGCTCATTACATTAAAATATATGGAATGCCCATAAATTTTAAAATGAAGCGTGAGAGCCAAATGAATCGAAAGGTTCATGTTTGGTTCGGGAAGAGATCGTGTAAGTTGTGAAATTCATTAATGGTAACAAAATCTACTTTCATTAAATGATTTATTAGATAATCGAAAACAGAGGATCTTGAGTACTATTCGAAATTCAGAAGAATTACGTAAAGGAGCTATTGAGCAACTCGAAAAAGCCCGGGCACGCTTACGTAAAGTGGAAACGGAAGCAAATGAATATCGAGTGAATGGATACTCCGAGATAGAACGAGAAAAAGAAAATTTGATTAATGCCACTTGTGATAGTTTGGAACGATTAGAAAATTACAAAAATGAAACCCTTCTTTTTGAACAACAAAGAGCGATTAATCAAGTGCGACAGCGAGTTTTCCAACAAGCCTTACAAGGAGCTCTAGGGACTCTGAATAGTTGTTTGAATAGTGAGTTACATTTTCGTACCATCAGTGCTAATATTGGCATTCTGGGGGCTATGGAAGAATAGTCCTTCTATTTTTTTAGTTTAGAATTTAGGCATTATTTTTTTCCTTTACTTCCGAAAAAGAATTAATAGACGCTAATGGTAACCATTCGAGCCGACGAAATTAGTAATATTATCCGTGAACGTATTGAACAATATAATAGAGAAGTAAAGGTTGTGAATACCGGCACCGTACTTCAAGTGGGTGACGGAATTGCTCGTATTCATGGTCTTGATGAAGTAATGGCAGGTGAATTAGTAGAATTTGAAGAGGGTACAATAGGTATTGCTTTGAATTTGGAATCAAATAATGTTGGCGTTGTGTTAATGGGTGATGGTTTGATGATACAAGAGGGAAGTTCTGTAAAAGCAACAGGAAAAATTGCTCAGATACCGGTAAGTGAGGCTTATTTGGGTCGTGTTATAAATGCTCTAGCAAAACCTATTGATGGAAGAGGGGAAATTTCATCTTCTGAATCTCGCTTAATTGAATCTCCCGCTCCAGGTATTATTTCTAGACGTTCCGTCTATGAGCCTCTTCAAACAGGGCTTATTGCTATTGATGCGATGATACCTATAGGACGCGGTCAGAGAGAATTAATTATTGGGGATAGACAGACTGGTAAAACAGCAGTAGCTACAGATACGATTCTAAATCAAAAAGGTCAAAATGTAATATGTGTTTATGTAGCTATTGGTCAAAAAGCATCTTCCGTAGCTCAAGTAGTGACTACTTTCCAGGAACGAGGGGCTATGGAATACACTATTGTGGTAGCGGAAACGGCAGATTCACCTGCTACATTACAATATCTCGCTCCTTATACAGGAGCGGCTTTGGCTGAATATTTTATGTACCGCGGGCAACATACTTTAATAATTTATGATGATCCCTCCAAACAGGCACAAGCTTATCGCCAAATGTCTCTTCTATTAAGAAGACCTCCAGGTCGTGAAGCTTATCCAGGAGATGTTTTTTATTTGCATTCACGCCTTTTGGAAAGAGCCGCTAAATTAAATGATAGTTTGGGTGAAGGAAGTATGACTGCTTTACCAATAGTTGAGACTCAATCGGGAGACGTTTCAGCTTATATTCCTACTAATGTTATTTCCATTACAGATGGACAAATATTCTTATCTGCCGATTTGTTCAATGCTGGAATACGACCTGCTATTAATGTGGGTATTTCCGTCTCTAGAGTAGGATCTGCGGCTCAAATTAAAGCCATGAAACAAGTAGCCGGCAAATTAAAACTGGAACTAGCTCAATTCGCAGAATTAGAAGCCTTTGCACAATTTGCTTCTGATCTTGATAAAGCTACTCAGAATCAATTGGCAAGAGGCCAACGATTACGCGAGTTGCTCAAACAATCCCAATCGGCCCCTCTCGCGGTGGAAGAGCAGATAGTTACTATTTATACCGGAGCAAATGGATATCTTGACCCGTTAGAAATTGGACAGGTAAAGAAATTTCTCGTTCAGTTACGTGCCTACTTAAAAAAGAATAAACCTCAGTTCCAAGAAATTATATCTTCCACCAAGACATTCACCGAGGAAGCGGAAGCCCTTTTGAAGGAGGCCATTCAGGAACAGATCGAATTGTTTCTACTTCAGGAGCAAACCTAAAATTATGACTTTTATTCTATTACTCTTATTCTTAATACAAGAGTAATCCTTGAGAAATGTCTCTGATTCGAATTTTGATTCAAACAAATAAGTTTTTGGCATAACAATCTAAAAAAAAAAATAGATGGAAATAAATTGCGTCCAATAGGACTTGAACCTATACCAAAGGTTTAGAAGACCTCTGTCCTATCCATTAGACAATGGACGCTGCTTGCTTTTCATTCCTGTTTTATTTTTTTTTTTCTTTTATCCGGATAAAAACAAAACAAGACAAGAATTGGATTGCATGCGGAAGGTTTTGGCAAATAAGAATGCACATTTGAATCAATGATGGATGTATAAAAGTGATATAGAGCGGGTAGCGGGAATCGAACCCGCATCGTTAGCTTGGAAGGCTAGGGGTTATAGTCGACGTTGGTTGATCATTTTTAACGTCTCTAATTCAGAACCGAACATGAAATTTTTGTTTCATTCGGCTCCTTTATGGAAGATCGATGTGTTCCCCAATCTAAGGCATACAAGAAGAAAAAATATAAATAAATTATGCTGTATGAAAAGGGAGTCATCATAAACTGAAAAATTAGATCCATAACATCCATGTCAGCTTTTCTTACTCGCTTTATAGATGATCCTTCTAGAAGAGGAAAATTCGACTAAATCTGTCTAGTTACTTCGTTCCTTATTTCGATTTGCGGAATCCTGAGGAAAAAAAAAGAATTTTGTTTCCACCGAGCTGAAACAAAATGTCGATGGCTCTAGTAAACCAAAGCCACCATTTTCTAGCTGTTTGGCTTCAATCCCCTTTTTAATACAAAAATGGAAGATTTAGTTACGATTAGAAATAAACTTTTTATCTTCATCCATGGATCCCTTTACTTATACTCATTCAATTGGAAGAGTTGAATCAACTCAAAAAAAATTATGCTTCGCGATTCCATATGATCCAATGTTTTTTAGTCAATTAAAAAATGACTGGCCTTTGGATACAAATCGCGAGAATTTATATTTTTCCTCAAATGTAACATTAAGAGGTAAAGGATTAACCTTTTTAAGAAATAAAGTTTCTTTTTGGAATATTAACTGAAAGACCCTTTAACTATTTAAGTTGTTAATAGGACGAATCACACTTTTACCACTAAACTATACCCGCTACAATATAATTATTGTATATTAATGAACTATTTGTCGAACAAAGAATGAGACATTCTAAAGATAGTATCAGAATGATGAAAATTTAAATCTTTACACATATTCTGTTTTGATAGGGACTTGATAAAATCCCAAATAGATGAGTAAAGCTTATTTAACTATAAAATAATGAGTTATACTTTTCGTTTCATGGTAAGTCGTTGCTGATAGTTTTGACTTGAAGGAGCTATTGAAGTTGGACATAAAAAAGAATTCTACAAGAATCCGGAACTCCACCTTTATTTTCCAATTTTTTGAGTGCCAGATCTTATGAATTTTGATCAATTAGATGTATCTTAAGTCTTCAGATCAAACAATTTTTGTTACTTTAACAAGTAAATAAGTTAAGTTATAAGTTATATAAGTTAAGTTAAATTGAATGAATATTGAATATTATATTCATTTATATATATATACTATACATTTTATATATATACATTACATTTTTTTACATTTTTTAATATTTTATTTATTTTTATTAATAATTTATTTTTATTAATAATTAATATTATATTTATATATATATTATAATATATATATTATATATATATTAATATATATTATAAATTATAATTTTATATAATATATAATTATAATTTTTATTTTAATTAATTTATAAATTAATAATATTAATATATAAATTTAATAAAATAAATTAATAAAAAAAAAAATAATAATAATATAATTAAAATAAAAATATTAAAAATATTAAATAAATCGAAAAATATTATTTATTATAATAAATTGAATATAAAATAAAATATAATATGAAATAAGAAGAAATAAGAAAGAAATTTAATATATAATATAAGAATAGAATATAATTCTAATATTTTATTCTTATATTATAATTTTATATTCTTATATTATATATTATAAATAAATTGATTTATGAATGATCAATTGGAGTAATGGCCTAGCTAGGTACTAGCCAGGCCGTGGAAATAAAAAAAATAAAAAATTTTGTATTGTATAAAAAAGTAAGGTATTTTTCTATTTGAAATATCCGTTTTCAATTTTGATAACGATCAAAATTGAATTGTTGGTAAATTCATAGATATCTTATTTACCCTTATTTTATAACTTAGCCTTATCTTATATCCTTATATTTACATATATCTTCTATTTACATATTTCTATTTACATATATTATATTTTATACATATCATATATATATTATTTATACATATCATATATATATTATATATTTATAATAGAAATATATATTAATATAAATATAAATAAATATATATTTCTATTTGATTTGATTTTGATTAAATTGAAATAAATATTAGGCCTAAATATTGGCCTTAGTCTATTATTTTATTTAACTTATCTTATAAATTTAATTTATTCAACTCATGTGTTATATACTTTCTTTTTTTTTGTTGTATAATATTTATGTTGCATAATATTTAATATTATTTATTATATTAAATATTATTTATTATATATTTATATATAATATTTATATGTTAATAATTACCATATTATATGTTAATAATTACCATATAATATAATATTTAATATGTTAGTTTAATATGTTAGTTACATATAATATAATCTAAAAAGTATTATAATAATTTTTTTATTAAAGTTAATAATCTAAAAAGTTGAATATTAATAATAGTTTAATATTAATAATAATAATTAATAAAAAAAAAAGTTGAATATTAATAAAATAAAATAAATAAGTAATATTATTATTAAATCAAAAGGGTAAGGCAGATTTTCATCAATCAATCGTTACTTTAAGTGTCACATAAACATAAAAAATCCCAATTCCAAATTAGGAGAGATGGCTGAGTGGACTAAAGCGACGGATTGCTAATCCGTTGTACGAGTTATTCGTACCGAGGGTTCGAATCCCTCTTTCTCCGCTTTCTCTGGTCACTCAATACTTTTGAATTCGAAAAATCTCGATCCCTTTTTTTATTTTATCATAGTTAAATGTATGGAATACATAAAAGAATATTCAGAAAACGCAAGGAAAAATGATAAAAAAAACCTCCTAGTCCTCGCGCCCAGGATTGCGTCCTGGATCATTAGATAAGAATCCAAAAATGAAGAGAGAAACAAAGAATATCACTACTGTATAAACGAAGAGTTTGAGAGTAAGCATTACACAATCTCCAAGATAAGATCATTTTGGGGGTAAAAGGGAATAGATTATCCATTTGAGTTTTGTTGTAACACATGTACTATTTTGATTTGACATGATACCAAAATATGAAAAAAAAAAAGAACAAATTCTTTTAATTAAGTGTTTTTTTTTTTTCTAAATCTAAAAAAAAAGAATGAATTTTCAAATTTATGAATTTATTTGTAATTAAGATTCTAATTTTTTTCGTTACGTTATTGTAATATTAACAATTAGGTATTGTGGAAAAACCTAATCTAATAGAGTCCTTGCTTACCGGAAGGGCGGACGAAAGGGAAAATGGACTGATCAAAATTTATCGTTTCCCTTATCCAATATACAAGAATTTCTATCTTTTAATAGAGGATTTGTAATCTAAGACTCATATGATCAATAATTGGTAAAATTTTTTTTTACCGAATAAATCATGAATATTTTCAGTTTCAGTATAGTATTAAGAACTTCATCGAAAACTTACAGCAGCTTGCCAAACAAAGGCTAAGAGAAAGAAAAGTACAGGTATGACGGGCATAATGTCTACGATTGGATTGAAAATAGCATAAGCCTCGGGCAATTTCCCGAAGAAAAAACTGCTTGAAGAAAGGGCAGAATTAAGACAGATACAGATTAAACTAAAAAAGATATTAAGCATAACAAACGAATATTTGTTTTTGTAGATAATTTAGTTTTTATTGAATTATTGATATACGGGAAAATTAAGAAAGAAGGTAGGTAAAAAAGCCTTCTTTTTCTTTGATTTGAACTCCCCCAAAAATCCAAATCCAAAATCCTCACATTTTCAAATGAGAATACAAGGAATTACACTTTCATACAATATCTTAATTGAATTATATATAATCATCAATGAATTGCATTTTTTATTCTATATCTATATGTATCGAATACCAGCAAGAATAACAAGATTCCTATATGTATTTATTTTATTTTTTTTTATTGTCATATTGTCTGGAATGAAGTCTGGACGAATGCCAAAAAAGGTAATAATGTTTATTAGTGTCAAATAGAAATCTAAATGGGGCGTGGCCAAGCGGTAAGGCAGCGGGTTTTGGTCCCGTTATTCGGAGGTTCGAATCCTTCCGTCCCAGATCAATTCAATTCTTCAGAATCAAAATGCGAAAAATCTCTCCATTTATTAAAGTTAAAGCCTAAAGTAAGTGAATAGGGTATTCTACAGTCTATGTAGAGACTAAACAAAAGAATAGAGGTTTTTTGAGATAATTCTATCACTGGTTTTAAATTTAAGCCCCTAAAAATGAAACTGAGATGGAGTCAAATTAAAATAGGAATATCAAACATATGTTGACCGATTTACTTTTGTATCCGGTTCAAATGAAAAAAAAAATAAAATTGTAAGTTAATGTAGCGACTCAGGGGAGGAAATTCCTATATTCTATTCAATCTTTAATTAAAATACATAATTACCCATACTTTTGGGAACAAATGTTCATTGTATTTGATGGATGAGTATGGAAAGATCATACTCTTCTGGTTCTGATTTATTCTTTTTTTTTTTCATGACTGATCGTTCCAAACAATTTGTTGAAGATATAAATAGGTCTTAACCAACAGTGATTTCCTCTTTTTTTTGTAAAAAATAGAAATGGGTTTCCTTCATAGGTTAAAATAGGGGGGGGGGGGGTTGGATTTTTTTTTTTCTTGCTGAGATTTCTTAGGATAAAGACTTTTTTATCCATATCCATAAACATAAATAAAAGGGAAATAAAATAGATAAAAAAGTATGTACTGAACGATTGAGCCAATGACTATTCATGATTCCATATTGAATCAATTCCATCCCGGTTCGAAATTAGAGGAATGTTATGGTAAAACTTCGTTTGAAACGATGTGGTAGAAAGCAACGTGCGACTTGAAGGACGTGATCACTTATGTGGATTCTTACATCCACCATTCTCTATAGAAATGAGGATGCTCTTGGCTCGACATGGTTTGTTCTGTTCCACTAGGAACCCCATTTTGTTGGGTTGTAAGTAATTAAGTAAATAGTACACGATGAAGCTCGAGTAGAAAGTAATGATTCATTTATCATATCGAGGGGAAGAATCTAGGGTTAATGCCAATCAATAAGCTGGACCAACTTTGTAAATATATCTTCAATTTAGAAATCGAAAGATTCAAATTCTAACAATTTGAAATCAAAAAGTCAAACTTGTTGGAATTGGGAAAACTATTTTGATCAAAAGTGTATTACAAGGGAATCAATCGTTCGTATAATTTTTCCATAGAAAGAAAGGGTATGTTGCTGCCGTTTTGAAAGGAGTAAAATCACCGAAGTAATGTCTAAACCCAACGATTCAACAAAGCAAAGATTAAGGATTCCGGAACAAGGAAACACTATTTTCAACTGTCTCAATAATTGAATAAAAATAAGGAATTAGAATAAGGAATAAAAGAAAAATGCAAATAGATTTGAGATGAGACAAACAAAAAAGGTTACAGACGACTCAATAAATTCTAAGGATTTCTATTCGAATTCTTTTAGAGCTACCCAACTTGAGTTATGAGTACAAATGAATGAAGTTTCGTTTTTTCTTTATGGAAAAATAAAACAATTCCAATCATAGTCTAATTCATGATTTTATTTATGGATCAGTTTGCCACTATATCATTATGATTATCACTATATTATGATATAACTATTGATATTTTTTTTATAATTATTTATTATAATTATTTATAATATATAAATAATTATATATTTAATTAATATTATAAATTAATAATTCATTATTAAAATTAAATAAATATATTAAAATGAAATATAAAAAAAATTTTATTAAATTGAATCAATCATTTTAGAATCATTCTTTCTTGCTTGAGCCGTACGAGGAGAAAACTTCCTATACGTTTCTGGGGGGGGGGGGGCTTTGCTTATCTATCCCAATGAGCCATCTATCGAATCGTTGCAATTGATGTTCGATCCCGAAGAGAAGGAAGAGATCTTCGGAGAGTGGGTTTTTATGATCCGATAAAGAATCAAACTTATTCAAACGTTCCGGCTATTCTATATTTTCTTGAAAAGGGAGCTCAACCCACAAGAACTGTTCATGATATTTTTAAGAAAGCGGAATTAATTGTCTAAAGAAATTATTTGAATTAATAAAAAGATTTTTGAAAGGTAGTGCCTAGTATCTAGTATATAGCTAGTATCTAGTATATAGTAGTATATAGCTTTGTATAATTTTTTACTCAACATTTGCTTTTATTTTTCTATTCACACCCACTTTTTCTTGCTTTGTAAATTTACTAACAAAAAAGAGTTAATCTTGCTTATTGTACTTCTATTTATTGAATAAACCCGAGATTTTCTCTACTTCTTCCTTATTTTTTTCTCCACATTTCTTATTTATTTTATGTCGTGCCAATCCAACACAAGTCTTTATTTGATTTATTCAATTAATTTTATTCAATTAATTTGATTTGTTTTTTTTTTCAACATGCAATTCATATTGACAATGGTGTATTGAATAAATATAATTCGATCATAAATAAATGGATCCGTTTATCCCCACCCCTATTTCTACTGGTTATATTGGTTCTTTACTTCAATTATTAATGAATGCAATATTTTTTGAATTGATAAAAAAAATTAAATAAAAAATTTATCTAGAAATCTGTTGTATTTTAATTGGATCCGCCCCCGTTTTCTTTAATTAAAATAAAAAAAAAAACTTTTTTAATTAAATTTAATTAAATTAATAGATTTAATTAATAGAATCGTAGTAGATTTTTTCTTTTCAAATTTGTTGCTAATTAAATTTCAATACAATATTTTTTTGGTGGGATCGTGCAATCAATATATTTTCATTTTAAAATTTGTATTTTGATTTTGATCATATCTATTCTTCACATATTATATATATTATATTTATTTATATATTTATTGGGGTTGCTAACTCAACGGTAGAGTACTCGGCTTTTAAGTGCGGCTATGATCTTTTACACATTTTGATGAAGCAACGAATTCGTCCAGACTTTTGGTAGAGTCTATAAGACCACGACTGATCCTGAAAGGTAATGAATGGAAAAAGTAGCATGTCGTATTATATTAATATTAATTCAATTAGTAATGTAGAACTCTAAGAATAGATCATCCTTACTGGATCGGTATAAAAAACAAACCTTTGATTTTAGGAAGGGGACAAAATGAATTCACATTTACCATTTGGTCGAGTGAATAAATGGATAGAGTTTTATGGCTCCAATTCTAGGAAAAGAAAAAGCGACGAGCTTATGTTCTTAATTTGAATGGTTACCCGATCTAATCTAATTAGACGTTAAAAATAGATTAGTGCCTGATACGGGAAAGGGTTCTCCTGTGGGTGGACCATCAATTACTTTTTTTAACGAATCCTAACTATTCTCCATTATAGATAGGGTAGAACGTAGATGGATGTGTAAAAGAAAGAGCATTCTGATAAAGAAAATTGATTCCAAAATCAAAAGAGCGATTGGGTTGCAAAAATAAAGGATTTTTAACCTTTTCTTTTTCTTGTTAACGAACATAAACCAATTGGATCTGGAAAGATAAGAAGAAGGTCTGGGGACTGGACTCTCTGTTTTCGGGGTAACTTTTTATTACTGTATACATACCTTATATACATACTTGTTCTGGCCATATCGCACTATGTATCATTTGCTGATCCAAGAAATGCTTCCTGTCTCTGGTTCAAGTATAATTAAAAATGGAAGAATTAAAAGGATTTTTAGAAAAAAGTAGATCTAAACAACAACACTTCCTATATCCGCTTCTCTTTCAAGAGTATATTTATGTACTTGCTCATGATCATGGTTTAAATGTAAATGGATCAATTTTTTATGAACCCGCGGAAATTTTGGGTTATGACAAAAATTTTAGCTCATTACTTGTGAAACGTTTAATTACTCGAATGTACCAACAGAATTTTTTGATCAATTCTGTTAATGATTCTAACCAAAATAGATTCGTTGGGCATAACAAGAATTTTTATTCTCAAATGATATCAGAGGGTTTTGCTGTCATTGTGGAAATTCCTTTCTCGTTGCGATTAGTATCCTCCATCGAAGAAAAAAAAGAAATACCAAAATCTCAGAATTTACGATCTATTCATTCAATATTTCCATTTTTTGAGGACAAATTATCACATTTAAATTGTGTATTAGATATACTAATACCCTATCCCGTACATCTAGAAATCTTGGTTCAAATTCTACAATGCTGGATACAAGATGTTCCCTCTTTACATTTATTACGATTCTTTTTTCACGAATATCATAATTGGAATAATCTTATTACTCCAAAGAAATCTAACTATTATGGTTTTTCAAAAGAGAATCCAAGACTCTTTTTGTTCCTATATAATTCTTATGTGGTTGAATGCGAATCCATATTTGTTTTTCTCCGTAAACAATCCTCTTATTTACGATCAACATCTTCTGGAACCTTTCTTGAGCGAACACATTTCCATGAAAAAATAGAACAACATCTCGTAGTACTTTGTTGTAATGATTTTCAGAAAACCCTATGGTTGCTCAAGGATCCTTTCATGCATTATGTTAGATATCAAGGAAAATCAATTCTGGTTTCAAAAGGGACTCGTCTTCTGATGAAGAAATGGAAATCTTACTTTGTCAATTTTTGGCAATGTCATTTTCACTTTTGGTCTCAACCCTGTAGGATCCACATAAACCAATTCTCAAATTTTTCTTTCCATTTTCTGGGTTATCTTTCAAGTGTACCAATAAATCCTTCAGCGGTAAAGAGTCAAATGCTAGAGAATTCTTTTTTAATAGATACTGTTACTAAAAAATTCGAAACTATAGTTCCAATTATTTCTATGGTTGGATCATTGTCAAAAGCGAAATTTTGTAACGTATCGGGGAATCCTATTAGTAAACCAGTTTGGGCCGATTTGTCAGATTCTGATATTATTGATCGGTTTGGTCGGATATG